GTTCCAGAAGATGTTAATGGTAAGCAAGAAGATTGTTTACGAAGAAACAACAAGAAAAATTCATATTCTGATACATAAGAGTTATATAGGAATCGAAATAGTCTTTTATTTTCTTTTTTCAAAAGAAAAATCGATTTCATTGAAGTAATAAGACTATTCCAATTCGAATAGTAGTTGAGAAAGAATCGCAATAAATGCAAAGATGGAACATCTTTGATCCGGTATTGAAGGAGTTGAACCAAGATTTCAAAATGGATAGGATAGGGTATTTCTATATGTGATAGATAATGTAAATGCAAAAATTTGTCTTCTAAAAAGGGAAATATTGAATGAATAGATCGTAAATTCTGAAACTTTGGTGTTTCTTTTTCTTTCGGACAAGATAATTCTCGTAGCGAGAATGGGATTTCTACAACGATCGCAAACCCCTCAGATAGAATCTGAGAATAAAACTCAGAATAAAAAAAATTGTTGTAATCCAACAATCGATCTTGGTTAGGATGATTAACCGAGTTAATCCAAAAATTCTGCTGATACATTCGAATAATTAAACGTTTCACAAGTAGTGAACTAAATTTCTTGTTATTACAACTAACAATTTCCACAGGTTCGGAACCTTTTAATCCATAATCATGGGCAAATGCATAAATATACTCCTGAAAGAGAAGTGGGTAAACGAAGTATTGTTGACGAGATTTCTGTTTTTCTGAATACCCTTCCAATTTTTCCATTTGTATTTCTACTTGAATCAGAAAGAAGAAGCATTTCTCGGTTTCTCAAATGATGATACATAGTGCAATATGGTCAAAACAGGGTGTTGCATTTTTTAATACAAACCCTGGAAAGAAAAGGAATCTAATCCACAGATCTTTTCCTTTTCTATCCAATTAGTTTATGTTTGTTCTAATTACAAAAGAGAACAAATCTTTTATTTTTGCAGGCCAATCGCTCTTTTGACTTTGGAATCCAGTCTCTTTATCAATATACTGCTTCTTTTACACATTCAATCCATAACATCCCTTTTCAATCTATAATCAAGAATAATTAGGATTTCTAAAAAAAAAAAAAAAAGAAAAAATCAAGGGTCCGTTCATAGGAAAACCCAACCTTTCCCCGCATCAGGCACTAATCTATTTTTAACGTCTAATTAGATCGGGGAATCATTTCAATTAAGAAGTTAAGCTCGTTGCTTTTTATTTTACCAGAATTGGAGCCAGGCTCTATCCATTTATTCACTAGACTCAGAAAATAGGAATTTTTTATTCCATTCCAAAAATCAAAAATAAGAAATTGATTTTATTACGACATGCTATTTTTTCCATTCATTACCCTTGAGGATCAGTCGTGGTCTTCTAGACTCTACCAAGAGTCTGGACGAATTTGTTGCTCATCCAAATGTGTAAAAGATCATAGTCGCACTTAAAAGCCGAGTACTCTACCATTGAGTTAGCAACCCAGATAAAATAGGATCTTAGATACGATCGAAACCCAAAAATCAATGGAATTACACCGCACGCTCCTGTCAAAACATTGAACTAGCAAAACATTAAAAGAAAGATTTTATCGCCCATTAAAAACACTCAAATGCCAAAATGAACAGGTTCGGCTAAATTTCACTAAGGTTAAAAAAGGAGCGGCCCCAATCACGATAGCAAAATTGTCATTTTTTTAGCAATTTATATTTCTTTATATAAATAAATCTTGTATGAGAGTACATGCAAGAGGGACAACCTTATCATTTGAGCGAAGTGTAGACAGAAAAACCTAATATGGAGTGAGGATAAAGAGACCTATCTATCTACAAATTCTATTTGTTCAATAGACCTTTGTCAATGGAAATACAATGGTAAGAAAACAAATTAGATAGAAAAAGTAAATAAAATAAGGGCTTATGTTGGATTGGCACGACATAAATCCAGTCAAAAATAGGACTAAGAAAGAGGCAAATTGTGTCTAAATAATTAGACAACGAGGGATACTAGTGATCCTCTCCTACTTTTTTATTCATTTAGTTCTTCAATTAACTCAAAGTTCCTTCTTTTTCTTTAAAGAATTCTGCCTTCCTTAAAATATCATAAACAGTTCTTGTAGGTTGAGCACCCTTTTCAAGGAAATAGAGAATAGCTGGAACATTTAAACAAGTTTGATTCTTTATCGGATCATAAAAACCTACTTTTCGAAGATCTCTTCCTTCTCTTCGAGATCGAACATCAATTGCAACGATTCGATAGACAGCTTATTGGGATAGATGTAGCTAAACAATGCCCCCCCTAGAAACGTATAGGAGGTTTTCTCCTCATACGGCTCGAGAAAAAGATTCGAATTTCTGTCTATAATACAAGTAGATAGAAATTAGACTATGACTTGCATTAATTTCCTTACAGAAAAAACAAATTTCATTTATACTCATGACTCAAGTTGGTTAATTTTGACTGACAGACTTAAAAGGAAAAATCCTTCCAAATTTTTTGAGTCGTCTCTAAACTCTTTTCTTTGTCTCATCTCGAACGAATTGACTTTTATTCCTTATTCTGATCCAATTCTATTGTTGAGACAATTGAAAATCGCGTTTACTTGTTCCGGAATTCTTTATCTTTGATTTGTGAAATCCTTGGGTTTAGACATTACTTCGGGAATTCCTATTCTTTTTTCTTTCAAAAGAGTAGCAACATACCCTTTTTTTCTTATTTCCTTCGATAAAGCATTTCCCTCTTCTATAGAAATCGAATATGGGCGATTGATTCTGATAAACTTTTAATTGAAAGAGTTTTTCCAATCTTCCAAAATTGGACTTTCTTCTTATTTTAACCTTTCGATTTCTATATTAAGGATAGACTGACAAAGTTGGCCTAATTTATTAGTTTTCACTAACCCTAGATTCTTTCCCTTGATAAAAAATCAATTCTGTCCTCTCGAGCTCCATCGTGTACTATTTACTTACAAACAACCCAGCGCAAATTTGGTTCGGGACGAATAGAACAGACTATGTCGAGCCAAGAGCATTTTCATTACTATGGAAAATGATGGATAACAAAATCCACAATCGATCATGTCCTTCAAGTCGCACGTTGCTTTCTACCACATCGTTTTAAACGAAGTTTTACCATAACAAACATTCCTCTAATTTCATTGCAAAGTGGTATAGGGAATTGATCCAATATGGATGGGATCATGAATAGTCATTGGTTTAGTTTAGTTTTTTGTATACTAATTCAAACTTGCTATCTATGGAGAAATATGGATAAAAGAAATAAGTATTTATCGGGGAAGACTCCGCAAAGATCCAATTTATTTAAACCCATATTCTATCATATGAAGGAAAGGAAACATAGTTCGAAAAAGACGAATAAACAAGTTTGCTTAAGACTTATTTTTTATTGAATTTCCATCCTCAACAGAGGACTCGAGATGGTCAATCCTGAAATGAGAAGCGAAGGATCGACTCTTCTCCAACAAATAAACTATCAACCTCAAAAAAAGTTTAATTAATTTAATTACTATATTAGAATTAGATTAGCAATATATTTTTCCATAACAAAAACTATTAACTAAATAAACTATTCCAATGAAAAGATTGAAAGTTTTTTGGTAGTTATAGAATTCTCGTACTTCTTCGACTCGAATACCAAAAGAGGGAAAAAAAATGAAGTAAAAAAAAAAACACATTTCGTGTAAAGTCAAATTAAGGCCTTTGCTTTTACTTATAGCATTCTTTCTTTTACCTAAAAGAAGCAACTCCAAATCAAAAATCAGGAGAAGTATGATTTTTTGAATCCATTCTATCCAACGAACAGTTCTTACCTTATCCTTACCAGAATGGATCATTCTGGATATTTAAAGAATCGCAGATCGAGATGGTTTTCGCTTAACCAAAGAGGGGCCCTTTTTACTAATAATATAATACAACAAAAATCTATCTCTATCATAAAGGGATAGGTCTCATTTTTTATACAGTGTTTTACGTCAAGTTTAAAATTTTTTCAATTAATTCGAAAGCCGAGTAGACAGAATATATGAATTTCTCTCTAATCCTCACATTCCATTGATTTAGAAATGGATATTTGCAAATCAGATAATATCTAAAATACAAAAATGGAGTTCCTATCCATAGAATAGAAACCCTTTTTCTTTTTTCGCAAGCCGATCTTGGTCAAAAGTTTTAAGACCTGTGCTGAAACTAAAAACTTCCTATTCTTTAATCTGGCCATGAAATATAGAATTAGGATACCCCCTTTATTTTCTTTTTATTTACTTACTTTAGTTCTTTAGTTCGGGAAAAATAAATAGGGGGTCCTTCTTTTCTTTCACATTAGATGTCAAATGTATCATGTAAGAATTCCCCCTTCATGGATATGGAGCATAAAGTTTATCTAAGAAGTTCGAATTTCAAAACACATATGAGTAATGAGTAGTAGTAGGGGCATATCCTGAATGTGACTGATAGACCCAATTTTTCATGAAAATAAAGATATTCAATTTGACTGGACTTGACACTTGATTATGTTTTCTGAGAAAGAAAAAGAATGCTTAGAAATGCATCTAATCTAAGAGTTCATAAGAGATAATTATTCTCTTTAATAAACTTTCTTTTGTCTCGTGTGGGGTACAATATGATTTCATCTTTCGTTTCATCAGAAAAAATCTGGGACGGAAGGATTCGAACCTCCGAGTAACGGGACCAAAACCCACTGCCTTACCACTTGGCCACGCCCCATTTCTGGTTTTATGCGACACTAATAAACACTATTATGTTTATTTGTTATTCGTCAATCCCACTTCAATTACATAAAAAATGAGGGATACTCTCTTGCTAGGATTCTAGACATGCGGATAATATAGAATCCAAAAAATGCATTGATCATTACATGGAATTCTATTAAGATATTATATGAAAGTCGAATTTCTTCCATTCTCATTTGAGAGTGCGAATACAAGGAGGTATTTTGCGTTTGGGAAAGTCCGAAGAAAAAAGGATTTTGAACCCGCCTTTTCTTTTTTCCCTTAGAAAAATAACTCAATCAAAATCCAATTATCTACTCTACAAGAACGAAATGCTTGTTATGCCTAATATACTTAGTTTAACCTGTATCTGTTTTAATTCTGTTCTTTATCCGACTAGTTTTTTCTTCGCCAAATTGCCCGAAGCTTATGCCATTTTCAACCCAATCGTGGATTTTATGCCTGTCATACCTATACTCTTTTTTCTATTAGCCTTTGTTTGGCAAGCTGCTGTAAGTTTTCGATGAAATCTTTACTACTCTGTTCTGTCTGCCAAATTGAATGATGTATTCATTCCAAAAAAATTCTAAAAATGAATAAAAGCCGAGAAGTCTTATATTATGAACCTTCGATTCTAAAATTCTAATTCTTCTACATTGAATGTATAGCTGCAGCAATAAATTGGGATCCGCCTTTCTACCCCACCCCCTGCACCTACGTTGAGCAGGTACCTTTAGGTACCCACACAATACCTAACCTAATTTTTGATATTGATAAGAGTGCTTATTATAAATCAATTCTTGCAATTTTTTTCAAGAATTGATTTTTGCATTTTTAGGTGTAAAAATAAACAAAACCCATCCTAGTGGATCTGTGTGGTAAGGAAAAACGGGTAATCTATTCCTTAAAAAAAAATCTTGGAGATTATGTAATGCTTACTCTCAAACTTTTTGTTTATACAGTAGTGATATTCTTTGTTTCCCTCTTTATCTTTGGATTCTTATCTAATGACCCAGGACGTAATCCTGGGCGTGAGGAGTAAAAATCCAAATTTTTTTGGAATTTTTTCTTACAAATTGGATTTGTTTCGTACATTTATCTATGAGAAAATCCGGGGGTCAGAATTCCTTCCAATTCGAAAGTCCCAAATGATCCGAGGGGGCGGAAAGAGAGGGATTCGAACCCTCGGTACAAAAAAATTGTACAACGGATTAGCAATCCGCCGCTTTAGTCCACTCAGCCATCTCTCCCCGTTCCAAATCGAAAGGTTTCCGTGATATGACAGAGGCAAGAAATAACGATTGCAAAAAATCCTTCCTTTTTCTTTCAAAAGTCCATAAAAATTATATTGCCAATTCCATTTTAATTATATTCTTTTTTCTTAATGTTAATAAAAAAAAGAAGAAAATTCTTGTTTTTTCTTTCTAAAATTCGATATTGGCTGAGAAACAATCAGATAGATTTTCTCTTCAGCGGGCATTTTCATATAGGACTTGTTATAATAAAACAAGCAGGTTATATAAAAAATAAAAAACTCTTTTTTCGATTATTTATAAACAAAACAAAAAGGGTTCTTATCAAACCCACCATAAAATTGGAAAGAAAGATAAAGTAAGTAGACCTGACTCCTTGAATGATGCCTCTATCCACTATTCTGATATATAAATTCGATGTAGATGAAATTGTATAAGCGGATTTTTTGTATTTCCTTAGACTTAGACCGCGCAAGGCAAGAATTTTTCGCTATTTACGATTTCATATTCTTGTTACTAGATGTTCTATAGGAATAAGAAGAAATCGCAACTCCCTTTCCGCTACACATAAAAATTGATTTCGAAAGTCAATTTTTTTTTTTCAATATCTTTCTTTTTTTTTTCAGAATCCAATTTTTGTTCTTCCACCCATGCAATAGAGAGCGAGTGGGAAAAGAGGGGTTACTTTTATTTTCATTTTTCCTTAAAAGATAGGCTTTGAAATAGGAGTCATGGAATAATGCTGAATTCAAATGTTTATTTCTATAGTATAAGAAAAACTAATCGAATCAAATTCATGGATTTACCACGACCTCGGTTGTGACCCCATAGATAAAAATAAAAAATTTCTATCTTCGAGACCTTTGAAAAAGGGCATTGAACGAGAAAGAAATCGTCCACAGATAATCAAACTATCGTATGCCTTGGAAGTGATATGAGGTGCTCGGAAATGGTTGAAGTAATTGAATAGGAGGATCACTATGACTATAGCCCTTGGTAGAGTTACTAAAGAAGAAAATGATCTATTTGATATTATGGACGACTGGTTACGAAGGGACCGTTTCGTTTTTGTAGGATGGTCCGGCCTATTGCTCTTTCCTTGTGCTTATTTCGCTTTAGGGGGTTGGTTTACAGGGACAACTTTTGTAACTTCTTGGTATACCCATGGATTGGCTAGTTCCTATTTGGAAGGTTGTAATTTCTTAACCGCGGCAGTTTCCACCCCTGCCAATAGTTTAGCACACTCTTTGTTGCTACTATGGGGCCCGGAAGCGCAAGGGGATTTTACTCGTTGGTGTCAATTAGGCGGTCTGTGGACTTTTGTCGCTCTCCATGGGGCTTTTGCACTAATAGGTTTCATGTTACGTCAATTTGAACTTGCTCGGTCTGTTCAATTGCGGCCTTATAATGCAATTTCATTCTCTGCTCCAATCGCTGTTTTTGTTTCCGTATTCCTTATTTATCCACTGGGGCAATCTGGTTGGTTCTTTGCGCCGAGTTTTGGCGTAGCAGCGATATTTCGATTCAT